GGTGTGTAGAATTTAAAAGATTAATACTTTTTTAGAAAGCTTTGAAGGCTTTTAGTTTAAATAACTTAAAATTCTAGAGAATAAAATATAAAGGTAGCAAAAGACCTATAAAATTAAAAGAGGATTTAAAAAGTAATGAAGAGGGTGAAGAGGTTAAAGACTTATGTTTCATATTATAACTTAAAATAGGATTAAATAATAAAATAAATATAATGATAATACGGAGATAGAAATATAAAGTAATAAGAGCCGAAAAAAGAAGGAAAAAGAGAGGAATAAAAAGATTTAAGTTTATTATAATTTGAATAATAATTCATTTTGGAATAAATCCGGTCATAGGAGGTAAACCTCTTAATGATAAAAAATTTAAGGAGATAATAAACATGTGAAAGGGTCTATTTTGATCAGATTGAATTAATTTTGAGATTGAAAATACTTGTAAAGTGTGAAATACACTTGTAATTGACAATAAAATGAAAGTATAAATAAAAAAATAAATTAACCAAGATAAGTCCCTAATAGATACTGCAACCAACATTCAAGAAAGATGGTTGATTGAGGAAAAGGCAATAATCTTTCGTAAAAGGGTTACATTAAATCCACCTAAACTTCCTACTAAAGCTGATAAGATGGCTGAAATAATAATAATTTTAATTAACATTTGGTTTGTTATTAAATAAGAGATTAATGTTATAGGGGCTAATTTTTGAATAGTAGAAAGAAGAAAAATTTGGGGTCATTTTAATCCTTCTATGACTTGAGGGAATCAAAAATGGAAAGGGGCTCCGCCCAGTTTTAATAGTAAAGCTATAAAAATAGTTAATATTCTAAAATATGGAAAGGAGAGGAATAGAAATCTTGAGGAAATAAAAATTAATGATCCTAAAGCTTGGATCAGGAAATATTTTAAAGCAGCTTCAGAAAATAGAGGGTTTATTTTTAGGGTAATAAGAGGAATAAATGATATTAAATTTAATTCTAACCCAATTCAAGCTCCAAACCAAGAAGTGGAAGAAATAGAAATAATTGATCCTATAGTTAAGGTTAATAAAAAAAAAAGATAGGACAAAGGAAAAATAATTAAAAAGAGAAAGATTAAACCTTCATTTCCGGGGTATGAGCCCATTAGCTTTATTTAGCTTATCTTTTTATAATATAGGTAATTATATATATACTACATTATTAGTTCTATCAAAACTATCCTTTTATCAGGCACTATATCTTGTGTAAGGGTAATATTATTTAATTTTAATCTATTATGTTAAATCAAGTATTAAAACATTTACTGTTTGTAAAAATTTAAGAAATATTCGATTATTAAGAAACTTGTTCTTATTTAATGCTTTCAAAACATCTGTTTTTATTAAACTAAATAATCATTTAAGTATATTATCTCACATAATAAGTAAAATGGGATTTAAAATATAAAAGAGAAAATATGAGATGGTTAATAGTTGACCTGTCAGAATGTAAGGATCTTCAACAGGACGAGCGCCAATTCAGGTTAATAAAAGTACAATAACTACAAAAGTTCAAAAAAGCATTTGATTTATAGGGTAAAAAGCTAGTCTTTGGAATTTAGAGGTGTGAGTGAATGGTAAAATTATTAAAATAGCTACTGAAGCGGCTAAAGCGATAACTCCTCCTAATTTATTAGGAATTGATCGTAAAATAGCGTAGGCAAAAAGGAAATATCATTCTGGTTGAATATGAGGGGGCGTAACTAAAGGATTGGCGGGAATAAAGTTATCTGGGTCTCCCAATAAGTATGGACTTAATAAAGTTAAGATGAGTAAAGCTGTTAACATAATTACAAATCCTACAATGTCTTTAAAAGTAAAATAAGGATGGAAGGGAACTTTGTCGGTTTGTCTTGAAATTCCTAAAGGGTTATTAGCACCTATTTGGTGAAGAAAAAGAATATGGATTATAGAAAAAGCGGATGCAATAAGAGGTAAAATAAAATGAAAGGAAAAAAACCGGGTTAAAGTAGCATTGTCTACAGAAAATCCTCCTCAAATTCATTGAACTAAATCAGTTCCAATAAAAGGAATAGCTGAGAATAAATTAGTAATAACTGTAGCGCCCCAAAAAGACATCTGTCCCCATGGTAAAACGTAACCCAAGAAAGCAGTTGCTATAATTATAAATAAAATTACAACTCCAACTATCCATGCATGTATATTTATATAAGATCTAAAGTAAATACCTCGTCCAATATGAAGATAGAGACAAATAAAAAAAAAAGAGGCTCCATTAGCGTGAAGTGTTCGTAACAATCATCCATAATTTACGTCTCGGCAAATATGGGCTACTCTAGAAAAAGCTAAGTCTACATGGGCTGAATAATGCATAGCTAAAAACAATCCTGTTGCGATTTGTACAATTAGACAAAGACCTAAGAGTGAACCAAAATTTCAGAATGTTGAAATATTTCTAGGTAATGGTATATCAACTAATGCACCGTTGATAATTTTAAATAAAGGATGAGATTTACGTAAAGGTGTTATCATTATATAATAAGTCGTAATGGTCCTTTAAATAAATTAGTAATTTTAACAACTACAATTAATATCAGAAGAAGATATGATACGATAAAAATAGTAAATGTTATTGAAGTATTATTGTAAATTCAGTTAATAATAAAAGGGGTTGAAACATTGTATTTTAATGATGAAAGAGAAATGGATGATGAGTTAGGAGATATAATTAATGGATCAATTATAAGCAAAAGTAAGGTTAATAGTGAAATAATGAATAAAGATAGAAAGAAATAAGTTAGAGAAAAAGAAAATGACTCGTTTGAAGCTAAAGAGGCAATATAAATAAACAAAACTAGTATTCCACCTAAGAAAACCAAAAATAAAATATAGGAAAATCAAAATGAAAAATTATATATTCCTACAGTGATAGAAATTAGTACAGTCTGAATAAATAATATTAAACCTATGGCAAGAGGGTGAGTTAATTGTGTAAATAATAAAGAAAAAAATAATAGTAAAGGGAGCATTAATATAAAAATAATAGAGTATAAATTATTATTCTCTTTAGTTTTAGAAATATTATTTCATATTTAGTTTAAAATACTAATAGTTTAATTTTTATAATTAACTATAAAACTAATGATAAATTTCAGATTTCTTAGATTATTTAGATCGTTGTTTATAATTTTTTCCGGTTTATGAAGATTTATTTCTTATCATAAACATTTGTTAAATTCGTTATTAAGACTAGAATTTATGATATTAGGAGTATTTTGATTAATAAGTTTACAATTATCTATAGTTGGTAGTGAAATTTATTTTTCTCTTTTTTTTTTGACTTTAGCCGTTTGTGAAGGAGCCCTGGGTCTATCTTTATTAGTTTTTATTGTTCGAAATCATGGAAATGATTATTTTAAAAGGTTTAATTTATTAGAATGTTAAAGTTTTTAATTCCTGTAATTTTATTGATAAAATTCAAAGAGGATTGAAAATTAACTCAAGTTGGGTTAGGATTATTAAGGTTTTTAGTTAATTTAAATTGTTTTCATAATATAAATGTATATATACTAGGATTTAATCTGGGAATAGATTATATCAGTTATATTATAATTTCTCTAAGGGTTTGAATTATATTTCTTATTATTATTGCAAGGGAACAAATTAAATTTGTTAAAAACTTTTTTGAAATATTTACTCTGGTAAATATGATTTTGCTCTTTAGATTATTGATAACTTTTTCTTCAATAAATTATTTAATATTTTATATTAGTTTCGAGATATCATTAATTCCTACATTAATTTTAATTTTAGGGTGAGGATACCAGCCTGAGCGGATCCAGGCTGGAGTTTATATACTCTTTTATACTTTAGCATTGTCTTTACCTTTATTGGGATCTTTATTGTACATTTATATAAAAAGATATAGGTTAACTATAATATTAAGAAATTTTATTATAGAAGTAAGATGAGTAAATTCGTTCTGATATTTTAGAAGGGTGATAGCTTTTTTAGTTAAATTGCCTATATATATATTTCATTTATGGTTGCCTAAAGCTCATGTAGAAGCACCTGTAGCTGGTTCTATAATTTTAGCTGGGGTTTTATTGAAGTTAGGTGGGTATGGATTGATTCGAGTCTTGTTCATATTCCAAAAAATTAGTTTGAATTTTTCTTGGCTATGGGTAAGAATTAGTTTAGTAGGAGGAGTATTAATTAGATTATTATGTTTACGTCAGGTTGATATTAAGTCATTGATTGCTTATTCTTCTGTAGTGCATATAAGATTGGTTCTATGTGGTTTAATAATTTTTAGATGGTGAGGATTAATAGGTGGTGTAGTTGTAATAGTGGGCCATGGATTATGTTCTTCCGGTTTATTTTGTTTAGCTAATATAGTATATGAACGAGTGGGGAGGCGGAGTCTCTTGGTTAGTAAAGGCTTATTAAATTTTATACCTAGAATAGGTCTATGATGATTCTTATTTAGAGTAAGAAATATAGCGGCTCCTCCTACTTTAAATTTATTTGGAGAAATTAGATTGATTATTAGATTAATGAGGTGAAGAATATTAACGGTGTATGGTTTAATATTTCTTTCTTTTTTTAGGGCAGCTTATACTTTATATATATATAGACTTAGTCAACACGGTGTTTTTGTTAGTAGTTTATATTCTTGTAGATCTGGAAAAGTTCGTGAGTATTTGGTATTATTTTTACACTGGTTTCCTTTAAATATATTAATCTTAAATTTAAATTTAGTAAGGGGAGTATAATTATAAATATCCTAGATAATTATTTATATAATTTATATAGAATATCGCATTGAAGCTGCGAAAGAGGTATAAATTACCTGTAAATAAGTTCTAGAAATATAATAATTTCAGTTTTGTAATGAAAATACAATGTGTTGCTTACACCATAAAACAAATTGTAAATACGTTAAGAGATATCCATAAGATAATCTTTGTATGACAAACAAAAGTTATAATTTTAACTAATCTCTTATTCGAAGTAGTCGTAAAATTACTATAGTAGATTTAAAAGATCTATACTTACTTTCAGTCATCGAATATAATAAAGTGGCTGAGGTAGAAGCGGCAGATTGTAAATCTGTAAACGAATATAAATTCCTTTATTAGGGCTCTATAGTATAAAAATAATATTAAATTGCAAGTTTAAAGATGTGGCGATCACTAGAGCTTAGTAGCTGATATATACATATATATATATATACTTATATGTTAATGTATAGAGCATAAAAAGTTTTGATCTTTTAAGAAATGGTGCAATTCCGTTGCGTATAATATGTAATATAAAATATAATGAGGTGTATATAGTATGAAATATAATGTACTATGTGGAGATAAGTTTATTGTGCTAATTATATATTATATATACATATCTTTAAATGATGATTCTTTAGATGATTATAATTAACTAATGAATTTATATATCAATATTTAATTATATAATTGCCTTCCCCTTTTATGTTAAAGTAATCGCAACGGTATTAGACTCCTTCCCTCTAGAGAAGGTGAGTCTAATCCGTTGCGATTACTATTATCCTTAGTTTAAAATTTTAGAACTTGTAAGATTTATAATGAAAAGATTCCTATATAATCCTATATATGTAAAATGTTAAGTCATATAATTTATTTAATGTTCCATATAGATAAATATTTTTTATATTTAACTCGAATATTAATCTGATTTTGTTTATAATTATTAAATGATTATATACTTTTTAGATATTAGAGATGTAACATTTATCAGTTATATAGAAGTGTGATTTGTATATTATATGTGTGTATTATCTACTGGTTATTTGTTTATAGCTTACATAAGCCTATATATACACCTTATATGGGTGCAATCTGTAATGTAAGTTTTAAATCGATATAATTCGTGATAGTATAACTATATTCTGCAATTTAGTGTTTACTTATTTATAAATCTTATAGGTATATATACCTTATACGGGTGCAATCTGTAATGTAAGTTTTAAATCGATATAATTCGTGATAGTATAACTATATTCTGCAATTTAGTGTTTACTTATTTATAAATCTTATAGGTATATATACCTTATACCTAGTAAACAATAAATGGGAAAGGAGAATGTAATTGTATAATTCTTAATATTGTATACAATGTTATAAAAATTAAAGTTATTAATATTTTGTAAAACATAAATAGACAATCAAAATAAAGCTAAATTAGAATAGCGTTTCACTTACGTTGAAAAGAATTATCGTGCAAATCGATTTATTTTGATCAAGGTTAATCATACTAATTGTTTTGTAGCAGGTAGGGTACATTATAAAAAGTTAGATCTATAATTATTTAAAACTGATTATAAGATCATGGTTTGAAGGATTTACTTACATAAAACTAGAATAATAAGGTTAGGAATCGGCTCTTTGGTTTGTGGTTTAACTTCTTTTGTAAAATTATTTAGTGGAATTAGAACTGTAGTAGAATGAGATATTATAAGGTTAAACTCTTTGTCTGTAGTGTTTGTATTAATTTTTGATTGAATTTCTATAATATTTCTTTGTTTCGTTTTACTTATCTCTAGAAGAGTAATATATTATAGAGGGAGGTATATAAAAGATGATAAATGCTTTTCTCGATTCATATATTTAGTTCTTATATTTGTCTTGTCTATAGCTATAATAGTTTTAAGTCCTAACTTAATTAGTATTCTTTTAGGATGGGATGGGCTAGGACTGGTGTCGTATGCTTTAGTAATTTTTTATCAGAATGAAAAATCCTCTAATGCAGGAATATTAACCATTTTATCTAATCGAATTGGAGATGTAGCTATTTTATTGAGTATTGGATTAATAATAAGATTAGGTAGGTGAAATTTTGTTTTTTACTCATATTATATTCTAGATAGAGAATGAATTTTGTTAAAGTTTTTAATAATGTTGGCGGCAATAACAAAAAGAGCTCAAATCCCTTTTTCTGCATGGTTACCTGCTGCGATAGCAGCTCCTACACCTGTGTCAGCTTTAGTTCATTCATCTACTTTGGTTACCGCGGGAGTATACTTGATGATTCGGTTTAGAGCAGCTTTAGAAGGTTCAAGGATTCAAAGAGTTTTATTAATTATTTCTTGTTTGACTATATTTATAGCAGGGTTAGGAGCTAATTTTGAATATGATCTGAAAAAAATTATTGCCTTATCCACACTAAGTCAATTAGGAGTTATACTTAGAATTTTAGCTTTAGGGTATCCTGATCTTTCTTTTTTCCATCTATTAAGTCACGCATTATTTAAAGCTTTGTTATTTATATGTGCTGGAATTATCATTCATAGAGTTGGAAATTACCAGGATATTCGGTCTATAGGAGGGTTAGTTAACTTTATACCTTTAAGAGTAGCTTTTATAAGAGTAGCAAATCTAGCTCTTTGTGGATTTCCCTTTTTAGCAGGGTTTTATTCTAAAGATATAATTTTGGAGGTGGCATTTATAAGATGAGTAAATATTATTTCTTTTTTGTTATATATTTTGGCGACTGGTTTAACGGTAAGATATACTATACGCTTGGTGTTTTATAGATTAAGAGGTAATTTTAATTTAAGAGTAATAAGAAATACTAGAGATGAAGATAAAGTTATAAATAATTCTATAGTTTTATTAGGTGTAAGGGCCATCTTCATAGGGGCTTTATTGTCTTGGTTAATTTTTCCTGAGCCTTATATAATTTGTTTAAATGAGTTAATAAAAAGAATAGTTTTACTTATTAGAATAAGAGGAGGATTAATTGGTTACATATTTAATTTATTAAATATTAATTATAAACTAAAGTCTCTTCTAAATTATAAATTGGTAATCATAAGAGGATCTATGTGATTTATACCCTTTATTAGGACAAGTCCCCTTAGGAAGGTTAGTCTTGGTATTGGTATAAAAGTTGATAAGATTGGTGATAAAGGATGATTTGAATATTTTGGAAGGCAGGGGCTTTATTATTTATTTTATAAAATATCATATATGATAAATATATTACAAACTAATAATATTAAGGTATTCATAAAAGTATTTGTAGTTAGAATGGTAATTATAATTTATGTTTTATTATAAATTAATTTACTTAAATAGTTTAAATAAAACGTTAGCTTGTGGCGCTTAAAATGTAAGTAGATTACTTTAAGTAAAATTCTTATTTTAGTGGTAAAATATAATAATCTTCATTATTACTACTTTTATTTCTTTTTTATAAAATGTTTGATTTTAGCTTAAATTTTTATATTACTGTTAAAATTGTATGAAAGTTAAAGTGTAATTTATATGGTCTAATTATATATTAAACCAGGGTTATAAAAGGAAAGTAAATTATGAAATTTATAGTCTCAGCATAAAACATTATTAATTAATATATAAAAGTATGAAATAGTAATAGTATAAAAATCTGATAAATATTTGTGCCAGCATTCGCGGTTATACTTTAAGATTAAGTAAAAAGTTTAAGGTTACAGTTAAATGATCAATAAATTTAAATTAGTTATAAATAATAAAAGGTAAAATTAGAATATTATTTTGTAAAAAGAAAAATTTTTATTGAAGCTGAAAAAGTTTAGTAATAAACTAGGATTAGATACCCTATTATTCTGAAATTAATATACAAAGACTAAATTAGTAAAAGATAAATACTTAAAACTTAAAAAATTTGGCGGCAATTTAATCTTTCCAGAGGAACCTGTTTTATAATCGATAAACCACGAAACATCTTACTTGCTCTAGTATAATATCAGTTTGTATACCATCATTATCAGATAATTTTAAAAGAAAAAATTATTAAGTTTGATTATTTAATAAAATTAGATCATGGTGCAGTTTATGAGTAAGGTAAAATGGGTTACAATAAATTACTTTATAGCGGAATAATAAAATAATTTTGTTATGAAGAAGGATTTGGTTGTATTTTTAGTTTAATAAGCTAGTAAGATATAAGTTCTAAATTGTGTACATATCGCCCGTCGCTTTCATCTATAAATGAAATAAGTCGTAACATAGTAGATGTACTGGAAAGTGTATCTGGTAATATAATGTAACATTATTATATTTATATAAAATTAACATTAATTATGATTATCTTGTTAAACAAATCAATATTGGAAATATTAAGAGAAATAACTTTAAAATTTAAACAGTTAGTAATTTTTAATAAATTCTGTTTTAAACTATAGTGTAAAGTACTGAGAAGGAAAGAAAAAAAAATTAAAATAGTAAATTTGAATTATTGTACCTTGTGTATCAGGGAGGATCTATATAAATTAATAATATTAATGGTCTCGAAATAAAATATAGCTAATTTTATAAAAATTTTTTTGTAGAAAATAAATTTTAAATATAAAATTAAAAGTGAAATGCTAAATGAGTTTTATAATATCTAGTTTTTTGAAAATAGATTTAATCTGATTTTTATATTCAAAATATATAAAAATTAAATGTAGGAGGGATTAGCTTCTTATAAATCAAAGTCTTAAAGAGTTAAAAAATTTAGTTTTTAGTAAATTAAGCTTAAAAGTAGCTATATTAATAAAGTGTTTTAACTAAATTAGAATTAAATAATATTTATAAAAACTTTAAAATTATCAAAAAATTAATTAAAATTTAAAAGTTAAGTTATAATGATTCTATTAGTAAAATTTTATTATAAAATTATATAAATTAAAATAATAAAATTTATTTAAATATATAATGATAATATATAGGAACTCGGCAAAAATTTTTTCTTTGCCTGTTTATCAAAAACATGTCTGTTTGAAGATATAAAAAGTTTAACCTGCCCACTGATTAATCGAAAAATATTAAATGGCCGCGGTATTCTGACCGTGCAAAGGTAGCATAATCGTTAGTTTTTTAATTGGAATCTTGTATGAATGGTTGGACAAAAGAAAATCTGTCTTTGTGTTATAAATTGAATTTAACTTTTAAGTGAAAAGGCTTAAATTAATTAAAGGGACGATAAGACCCTATAAAGCTTGATATTAATATATTATTTAGTTGAATTAAAAAAATAAAAACTTAATAATTAAATTTATTTTATTGGGGTGATAAAAGTAAAATGATTGTTAACTGCTTAATGTTAGATACATCTTTACATGATTAGTTTTTAAATGATCCTAGTTAAAGATTAAAAGTTTAAGTTACTTTAGGGATAACAGCGTTATTTTTTTTAAGAGTACTTATCGAAAAAAAAGTTTGCGACCTCGATGTTGAATTAAAATATCTTTATAATTGCAGTAGTTATAAAAGTAGGTCTGTTCGACCTTTAAAATTTTACATGATTTGAGTTCAAACCGGCGTGAGCCAGGTTGGTTTCTATCTTTTAATTTAAAGAAATTATTTTAGTACGAAAGGATTAAATAATTAAAATTATTTTTAAGTTGATTACTATTTTGGCAGATAATATGTGTTGGATTTAGGATCCTATAAAATAGAGTAATTCTATAAATAGTTTTACATTAGAAGTAATCTAATTGTTTTGTGACTTTAATGATTGTGGAGATAGTAAATTTTTTAGTTTTAATAGTTTGTGTTTTAGTTGGAGTAGCTTTTGTAACTTTGTTAGAGCGTAAAATTTTAGGTTATATTCAAATTCGTAAAGGACCTAATAAAGTAGGGTATATGGGTATTTTGCAACCTTTTTCTGATGCAGTTAAGCTTTTTACTAAAGAGCAAATAATACCAACAATATCTAATTTCTTAGTTTATTATTTATGTCCTGTATTTAGTTTGTTCATTTCTTTGTTAGTGTGGTGTGTTATACCTTATGAAACAGGTTTAATAAGATTTAACTTAAGAATCTTATTTTTTTTATGTTGTTTGAGGGTAGGGGTTTATTCTACTATAGTAGCGGGTTGGTCTTCTAATTGTAAATATTCTCTTTTAGGGTCTTTACGAGCAGTAGCCCAAACCATTTCTTACGAAGTTAGTTTAGCTCTTATTTTATTATCTTTTGTAATATTAGTAGGTGGGTTTAGATTAGAACTATTTAATAAGTACCAAAATTATTTTTGGTTTGTCTTGATTGGGTTTCCTTTGAGAATAGTATGATTTAGTTCTTGTTTAGCCGAAACTAATCGTACCCCCTTTGATTTTGCTGAAGGGGAATCTGAATTAGTATCTGGATTTAATACTGAATATGGAGGAGGAGGATTCGCTTTAATTTTTATAGCAGAGTATTCTAGAATTTTATTTATAAGGGTGTTGTTTGTAATTTTTTTTTTAGGTGGCAGTCCGTTTAGAGCGGTTTTTTATCTTAAAGGAGTAATAGTGGCTTTTATGTTTGTATGGGTACGAGGAACATTACCTCGGTTACGATATGATAAGTTAATATATCTAGCTTGAAAAAGTTATCTTCCTTTATCTATTAATTATCTTATTTTTTTTGTAAGTCTAAAAATATTTTGTTTTTGTCTTTTTTAACTTACAAACTTTGTAAGATTTAAAAATATAGAAAATCAGAAAATAGTTTAAAAAATATTAATTTTGGGAATTAAAGATAAAGAATACCTCTTTTTTTCTGAAGCTTTTAGAAAAGCTTATTCATTTTTGGTTTACAAGACCAATATTTTATGTTAAATTATAAAAGCTTATTAGAATTTTTTTTAAGATTTATATTTAGAAAAATAGTAGGAATATAAACGGAATTTAACCGCTTAGTAGAAAGTTAGAAGTTTTCGTTCTTGACATAATATTCCCTTGGTAGGAGTGTGTAACTCAATTTTATCATTAACAGTGATATACCTCTATTTTGGTTTCTACCAAAATTAGAAGACTAAAGTCTAAAATTTAGGTCGAAACTAAATGCAATTATTCGCTTTCTAATTATTAAAACCAGTTTAAAAAACTCTTTATGATTGCAATTCATACGTCATATATTGACTATGGTCTTATTAAGATCACTCTAAAGCTCTTTGAGATCATTCATAATATAATCCTAAAAGTAGAATAATTAAGAAAACTAGACTTGTAAAAAATCATGAAAAAATATTAGTTAAGTTTAAAGTTGAAGCAATGGGTAAAAGTAAAGTAATTTCTACATCAAAAATTAGAAAGATTACAGCAATTAAAAAAAATCGTAAGGAAAAAGGAAGACGAGCAGAACCTTTAGGATCAAATCCACATTCATAGGGTGAATTTTTTTCTCGATCTATAATTGTTTTTTTTGATAGTAAAGTAGCTAAAGTTATAACTACATAAGAAATAGTAAAAGTGATAATTGAGATTATAAATAATGTAAAAATTATTTTTTCTAAAAATTAGACCTTCTGATTGGAAGCCAGATATACTTGTTTATACTAAAAAAATTATCCTCCTCATCAGTAGATGAAGATATATAAAAACAATCATACAACATCGACAAAGTGCCAGTATCAAGCGGCAGCTTCAAATCCTAGGTGATGTCTGGATGAAAAGTGGCATTTATAAAGTCGTAAAAAACACACCAATAAAAATGATGTTCCGATAATCACATGAAGACCATGGAATCCAGTTGCAACAAAGAATGTTGATCCAAAAATCGAGTCGGCAATAGTAAAAGAAGCTTCGATATACTCAAATGCTTGAAGTATTGTAAAATAGATTCCAAGGATAATAGTTAATGCTAGTCTTTGAATAGCTTGAGAATAATTGGCTTCTAAAATTGCGTGATGGGCCCATGTAACCGTTGCTCCTGAAGAAAGTAGAATAGTAGTGTTTAATAAAGGAATTTGGAAAGGGTTAAAAGGTTGGATACCTAAAGGAGGTCAGTATATACCAATTTCAATAGTGGGAGATAAACTTCTATGAAAAAAAGCTCAAAAGAAAGAAAAAAAAAATAATACCTCTGATACAATAAATAAAATTATACCTCAACGGAGACCTTTTATAACAATAGAAGTGTGGTAACCTTGATAAGTTCCTTCTCGAGTAACGTCTCGTCATCATTGAATTATAGTTAATAAGGTAGCAATAAGTCTTAAAATTAAAAGGTTTATATTATGTTGATGGAATCATTTTACTAATCCGGTAGTTAATATTATAGCTCTAATGGATCCGGTTAAAGGTCATGGGCTAATATCTACTAAATGGTAAGGATGAAAACCGTGTGATGATGTCATTAGTTAATCTCTCTAGTATAAAGAGTTCTTAAAACTGCAAATACATAAGATTGAATAATAGCAACAGCAGACTCTAAAATTAAAAGCAATATCTGAGCTAGTAAAAGAATAAACAGGATATAAGTTGATAATGAGGGTCCAGTGTTTCCTAGTAAAGTTAGAAGTAAATGACCAGCAATTATATTGGCAGCTAATCGAATTGCTAATGTTCCAGGACGAATTACATTTCTAATAGTTTCAATAAGAACTATAAAAGGTATAAGAGCAAATGGTGTACCTTGAGGTACTAAATGAGCAAATATATGTTTGGTATGTTTAATTCATCCAAAGATTATTAAAGTAAATCATAGTGGAAGGGATAAAGATAAAGTTATAACTATGTGCCTAGATCTAGTAAATACATAAGGTAGTAATCCTAAAAAATTGTTAAAGACAATTAATCTAAATAGAGAAACGAATATTATAGATGATCCAATATGAGAAGATTGTAAAAGAGCTTTAAATTCTTTATGTAAAGTTAAAATAATCTTTCTTCAAAATAATGATCAACGTGAAGGGGAGGCTCAATATAAATAAGGTAGAAATATTAACCCTAAAATAGTTGAAACTCAATTTAATGATAAACTAAAGATTCTTGAAGAAGGTTCAAAAATTGAGAAAAGATTAGTTATAATTTTCAGTGTTTATAAGTAGAAGTCTTTTTATTATCAGTTAAGAAAACAACTTTGGAAAAGGGTTTTAAAAAATAATTTAATATAAAGAAAAGAAGTAATCTTGAAAGAAAAAGAAAAAATATAAATAGTCAATAAATAGGGGCTATTTGTGGCATTAAATATTACTCTTGTAGAATATCACTTATTATTAGATGAAACTAATATTGTTGAGGTGAGTTTTCAATTGATAAAGAGATTCAATTTAAAAATGAGTTAATAGAAACTCTTTCAATAACAATAGGTATAAATCTATGGTTGGCTCCACAAATTTCTGAGCACTGCCCGTAAAATAACCCAGGTCGATTAATCAGGAATCTTGATTGGTTAAGTCGTCCAGGGATAGCGTCAGCTTTAACTCCCAAAGATGGTACAGTTCAAGAATGAATAACATCTGCAGCTGTAATTAACACTCGAATTTGGGTGTTTATTGGTAGAATAGTACGGTTATCTACATCTAATAACCGAAATCCTGAGTGATCTAAATCATTAGAGGGAATTATATAAGAATCGAATTCTACTTGTAAGAAGTCAGAATATTCATATCTTCAGTATCACTGGTGTCCAATTGTTTTTAAAGTCATAGAAGGGTTATTAACTTCATCTAAGAGGTATAAGAGTCGTAAAGAGGGAAGAGCAATGAAAATTAAAATAAAGGCGGGAATAGAAGTTCAAATAACTTCAATAGGTTGATTTTCTAATATATAACGGTTGATTAGGGAATTAAAAAATAAAGTAGATATTATATACCCAACAAAGGTAACGATTAACACGATTACTAATATAATATGATCATGAAAGAAAATTAATTGTTCTATTAAAGGAGATGCTCTGTCCTGAAAGTTTAAATATGCTCATGTTGCCATAAATTATTTCTAAAAGAAGAAATGTATCTTCCTAGTAGGAGCTTAAATCCTATACATCTATCTGCCATTTTAGAAATTAGTAATAAGGGGAATTTCTATATAAGAATGATCTGCAGGAGGATAGGAATGCTTTCATTCAATTGAAGAAGGAAGGAATGGTGAAAAAATTACAGGACGATTAGATACAAAGGCTTCTCATACAATTAATAAGAATCCTAAGGCAGCAACAAAAGAGATCATTGATCCAAGAGATGAAATGATATTTCAAGTTGCGTATGCATCTGGGTAATCTGAATATCGCCGTGGTATTCCATTAAGTCCTAAGAAATGTTGGGGGAAAAATGTTAAATTAACCCCGATAAAAGTTACTAAAAAGTGAATTTTTAATCATTTAGGATTAAAAGATAGACCTGTTATTAAAGAAAATCAGTGAGCAACTCCGGCAAAAATCCCAAATACAGCACCTATTGACAATACATAATGAAAGTGAGCTACAACGTAGTAAGTATCGTGTAAAATAATATCAATAGAAGAGTTAGCTAGAACAACCCCCGTTAAACCTCCAATTGTAAACAGGAAAATAAATCCTAATGCTCATAAAAGTGAAGGGGAATAATTTATTTGAGTTCCGTGTAAAGTTCTTAATCAACTAAAGATTTTAATTCCGGTTGGGATAGCAATAATTATAGTGGCGGAAGTAAAATAAGCACGAGTATCAACGTCCATTCCAACTGTGAATATATGATGAGCTCAAACTACGAATCCTAAAATACCAATAGCTAATATAGCATAAATTATTCCTAAAGTTCCGAAAGATTCTTTCTTACCTGACTCTTGTCTAACGATATGAGAAATTATACCAAACGCGGGAAGGATTAAAATGTAAACTTCTGGATGACCAAAAAATCAAAACAAGTGTTGATATAAAACTGGATCCCCTCCTCCCGCAGGGTCAAAGAAGGAAGTGTTTAAGTTACGATCAGTAAGTAATATAGTAATAGCTCCAGCTAGAACAGGGAGAGATAAAAGTAATAAGATAGCAGTAATAAATACAGCTCAGACAAATAATGGTATTTGATCTATCGTTATACCATATGATCGTATATTAATTACGGTTGTTATAAAGTTTACTGCTCCTAAAATTGATGAGACTCCTGCAAGATGAAGAGAAAAAATACCAAGGTCTACAGAAGCTCCTGCATGAGCAATGGCGGCAGCAAGAGGAGGATATACTGTTCATCCTGTACCTACTCCTCTTTCTACTATTCTTCTTGTTAAGAGGAGAGATAAAGAAGGAGGTAATAACCAAAATCTTATATTATTTATACGTGGAAAAGCTATGTCTGGTGCTCCTAATATAAGTGGTACTAGTCAGTTACCAAATCCTCCAATTATAATTGGTATAACTATAAAAAAGATTATAACAAAAGCATGGGCTGTAACTACTACATTATAAATTTGATCATTTCCGATTAACCTACCAGGCTGACTAAGTTCTGCTCGAATAATTAATCTTAGTGATGTGCCTACTATACCTGCTCAGGCCCCAAAGATAAAATATAAAGTTCCAATGTCTTTATGGTTTGTAGAAAAAAGTCATCGTTGCAT